AGTAGTACAAGAGCTGTATCTTATCTTATAGCCCGGGGCGGCGGGTCGCCTTTTGAATTCAGTAGATAGAAGAAACTATTAGATAGAGTTGGAGTAGGGGAGTGAGTGAGTCCTCACTGACCTGAGCGATTTCGATCACCTAGCAGGCCTGGTAGGTAACATCGCCAAAGCGTATCATCCGATTTGACTACGAAGGAAAAAATTAGCTCAAGTGAAAGGGGCCCGACTTATTTCCAGAATGTGAGTTCGACCGCAGCTGCCCCTTTTTTTTTTGGGGGGGGATCCAGTTCCTTGCCAACTATCGACCCCGATCTCTTTTCATTTGTTTTGGGTATTACCACTAGCCTTCGTCAATCACACTAAAGCAGAGCACCCAACTATGGCAAGGCCTCCTTAAGGGTTAGGTTAGTCAATCCGGCCCGAGACGCGTTCGTTGACAAAACTGCCGTAGGAATGGAGACCTTTCAATAGAGCGGAGGCGAACTGATCAACGAGAAAGAGGCCCTACTCACTACAGACGAATACACCACAAGATCGAACTGCACTCATGCCTCTCCCGCATCAAGTTGACCGCCCCCCCCCTACGTAGTGATTCTATCAATCATGTACGTAGGTAGGACCCTCCATTCTGATTGGTATATCATGAAAAAAGAAAGCCATACCAGGCGCACTGCGCTTTCCCTTGCCCAGATGTTCGCCTTTCTAAGTCAAGTAATGGTGACCCGCCGAAGACTGGAGCTTCGTAACATGTTGACGAGAACTGAGGGTTCGGTCAGTAGAAGGGACGACTTTGTCTCCCCGGAAGAAGAATAGCCCCGCTCTCTAGCCGACTGATCCCGTTGATCATATAACTGGGAGGGAACGTGTCACATTAGAGGTGTCCTCTAATCACCACGATGAGGCTGGTCCCTCTTTTAGTAGACTCAGCTATGAATATGAATGAAGAAATGAATGCCGGGCTCTTTCTTTCACTGCTAACCCCAAGAAGTTTCAACATGCTGATACTCGTCGAGCCCCGAGCTTGTGGTCCTCCTTTGAGTGTGGGTTCAATTGGATGAATCTGTCAAGTCAAGGTCAACGTACATAGCAGTAAGGATGGTGCATCGCCTATTTCTCGCTCGGGAGCCAAAACGAACACGCCTGCTACCTACTGTACTGGACCTTCGACCAGGCATTCTACCTTTGTCGAATCGGAACCAACCCCCACTGCATTGCGCTCGAAGAGTTGAGCGGCCAGCTACTTCCGTGCACAGATATAGATTCCTTCTTCGTATCTGGTTCAGCCTCACTCACAACCCTTCGCGGGTTGGTAAGAAGTCAGTCTTGTTTGGTAAGACGGAATTGGACAAAGAAAAGAGAGTGCTCGACCGGAACAACGGCCAACAAAGACCGTAAAACCATAGATAACTGCTCCTCCCCTTCTCCGTCTTTAATTAAGGCTTTAAGGCGAACCGTATGGCATGGTGGCTGGAAAGAAAGACGACCTCACCTTCCCGTAGATGGTGTCAGTGAGAGCAAATTGAGTATCCCCCGTTGACCTTCTTTTGTAGATAGAATCTTCAATGAGTGGAAACATGTATAGGTTGGGTGCTTGAGCGCATTAAGAAAAAAAATACATAACATATATCATGAGTTTTCAATAAGGGGCGCGTTAGCTAGGCCTTTTCTTGCAGGAGTGCTAACGCGCGCCCTTACGTTTTCTTCGCTTGCTCTGCAGTACGAGCCTCATACAGAGCCGCGCCCCAATATGATGAGAAGAAGAGGGGCCGCCCTCTTTTCTTTTCCGCACCAACCCTTATTTACTACTACATCTTTTTTTGGGTGTATAGCTCAGTTGGTAGAGCATTGGGCTTTTAACCTAATGGTCGCAGGTTCAAGTCCTGCTATACCCAAACCTACCAATCACTCTACTATGAGTGAGTGTGGTAAGCGAGGAGGACAGGGTCATTTTTTATCTTAACCGTTATCAAAACCCTTAAAAGACCTACAAGGCAAAAAAAAAGGCCTATAACGAAAGTTTATAAAGGCACTGCTATTTCGTTTCTCTCTCCCTTCACTTCTATACTGTGACAATATCAGTGTCACCCTTTACTCCATAGGGCTGTTCACCCGGTCTCCCATGCCTGAACGAAAGATGTCGAATTTGATTATCACTTCGTTCGGGAGAAAGTTGCTCGTGGCGATCTTAAGGTCCTTTACGTGCGGACAGACAATCAGACGGCGGATGTGTTCACTAATTTCATTACCTCTCGCTTCTTCCAGCTGCTACTGGCTACTCCACCATGGAGATGAGCAGAGGGGAGTTGCCTTATAGAATAGAAGGTTGGAGCAGCAAATGCTCAACGAAAGTCTTGGTGAATCGCTTGATCCAGCTCATGTTTACCACTGCTCTATCAAGACGGGCCCAAATACAGTTATTCCCAGATTGCTTATTACACCACGTGTATTTGTTGCCTTTATATCCACAAAAAAGCATGCCCCCTTAGACGAAAGGGACAAC